AAAGAAAATAGAGGGGAAAGATACCAAAGCAGTCCTGTATCAGACTGGCTGTCTTCTTGTAGTTGGATCCCCAAGTTTTTGGAATGCTCCAAACTCTACTTGAGCATCCAAATCTGGGTCAATACCGGCAAAAACATCTCTGAACAAGGTTCTAGCACCATGCCAAATGTGTCCGAAGAAGAAGAGCAAAGCAAACGAAGCATGCCCAAAAGTAAACCAACCCCTTGGACTGCTACGAAAAACACCATCGGATTTCAAAGTCGCACGATCTAATTCAAAAATTTCACCCAATTGAGCGCGTCTAGCATATTTTTTCACAGTAGCAGGATCACTATAACTGACTCCATTGAGTTCACCGCCGTAGAACTCAACGGTTACACCTACTTGTTCAACACTATACTTCGATTCTGCCCTTCTAAAAGGAACATCAGCTCTAACAATTCCATCGCCGTCTACCAAAACGACTGGAAATGTTTCAAAAAAAGTAGGCATACGACGTACAAAAAGCTCACGGCCTTCTTTATCTCTAAAGATAGGGTGTCCTAACCATCCAACCGCTATTCCATCTCCGTTATCCATTGAGCCTGCCCTGAATAATCCTCCTTTTGCCGGATTATTGCCGATATAATCATAAAAAGCTAATTTTTCAGGAATTTTAGACCAGGCTTCTGATAAACTTTGATTTTCGGCTAGCCCAGCGCTAATTCTTCGATATATCTCTTGCTGGAAGTAACCCTGATCCCATTGATAGCGAGTCGGGCCAAATAATTCGATGGGGGTAGTTGCTGAACCATACCACATAGTTCCAGCAACAACAAAAGCTGCAAAAAAGACAGCTGCGATACTACTGGAAAGTACGGTTTCAATATTTCCCATACGCAATCCTTTGTATAGACGTTGTGGCGGTCGGACGCTAAGATGGAATAAACCCGCTAATATGCCCAATGTACCTGCTGCAATATGATGAGAAGCTATTCCTCCCGGAACAAAAGGATCAAATCCTTCCACGCCCCACGACGGATTTACAGGTTGTACTTTTCCCGTTAGTCCATAAGGATCGGACACCCATATTCCGGGACCATACAAGCCTGTTACATGAAATGCACCAAAACCAAAGCAAGCCACCCCGGAGAGAAATAAATGAATTCCAAAGATCTTGGGCAAATCCAAAGAAGGTTTTCCTGTCCGTTCATCACAAAATATTTCTAGATCCCAATAGACCCAATGCCAGATAGCTGCCAAAAAGCATAAGCCAGAAAACACAATATGTGCCCCAGCTACACCTTCGTAACTCCAAATTCCCGGATTCGTTACAGTCCCTCCTGTGATACTCCAACCTCCCCATGAATTGGTTATTCCTAACCGAGTCATGAAGGGAATAACGAACATACCCTGTCTCCACATTGGATCAAGAACAGGGTCAGAAGGATCAAAAACTGCTAATTCATACAGAGCCATCGAGCCCGCCCAACCAGCAACCAGAGCTGTATGCATTATATGAACGGAAAGCAACCGGCCGGGATCATTCAATACAACGGTATGAACACGATACCAAGGCAAACCCATGGAAAATACCCCTTTATCAAAGAAAAATAGACACTACGTAACTTTATTGCATTGAAAAAAACTATACTATGACTATCCTATGGACCTCCCTTGTTCGGTGGATTATTTCCTAAGAAGGGCTAGGTTACTATTTATTCTATTCTGTTTGTAATAATGGAATAATTCTGTTCGTAGGAACAAAGAGAAGCAGATTTATTCTATACTCGATAAGTACCAATACGCAATGGGGGGTTGGTACCATTTTCTATGAGTAAATGTTTATCATTAGAAAGACTTATTCGTAAAAATTTTCCTTTATTTATTTTGTCTTTCTTTCTAAATTTTTCTAATTTATGGATAAAATAAATATGATAAAGCCAATATTATAAAGACAATAAAACCATATTGTTACGTTTCCACATCAAAGTCAAATATAGTATTTAGTTCTTTTTTCTTTCAATTCATGCCTATTGGTGTTCCAAAAGTACCTTTCCGCAGTCCTGGAGAGGAAGATGCATCTTGGGTTGACGTATAGTGCGACTTGTCAGATATATTGGGTCATATGGGATTTCCCCGTTCTCTCCCCCGATCGAGATATCCTCTGTTTCGCCCAAGAAAGAGAAATTGAATCATCAAAAAATTGGAGCGTGAAGTGCAATTAGATGCATTCTTTGGGGAGATTCATAGTACTATTATCAATTAGAATAATTTATGGTTGGCTTTGGTTGGACTAAAAAATGAAGTATCCAGGCTCCGTTTAGAAAAAACCCAATTGGTAATATATCTATGATTACTACATGTATCATAAATGATTGCTGTTTGTTATTTGTAAAGTCATAACAAAAAGAAATGGTGATGGGAAGATTTGTCCTATATGTGCAAATCCAAATCGGGCAGATCTTTACCCGGAGTAGAGCATAGACCTAAAAAGATGAAAGAGACCCATTCAGGAACA